CAGATAGCTATAATATCCGACTTCTCTTTTTTGCCGTTCTATTCGGACCAGCCGAGGTCGTGCTCTATCAAAACAAAATTTCTATTCAATGCAAAATGGAAGTATGATAATTTTCTGAGAATTCCCTATCGACAACAGATCTAAATAATAGATATCTTTGTAACAATTTCTGTTCTGGGGTTTACATATACTCATCTATTTTGTTAGAATAGAAATTGAGAAGGATTTTTGGATTGAAAAAATCAATACTTGAAAAGTTCTGTCTCCATTTTGATTTCCTAATATCATTAGGAAGACACAATTTGGGGATTCAAATCCCAAAATCGTTCATGAATTCGAAGTAAGCAGTCAATAGTTAATGGTTCCAATTTATCCTAAATTTTGGCTGAAAATCCACATTTGATTTCTCAATAGAAAAATGAGAGATTTTTTTTAGCATTGTGGATTTTCAGATACTATACAATCCATCGAAGGGATGGATCAAATCCAATCATCAAATCCAATCAAAAAAGGAGGGTTTCTCTTAGGAAAGGGATTAAGAAAAATGGGACTCAAAACGGAAGTACAATAAAAATTCCGTAATCCAGGAAAACGATCCTATCTATTTTGTAACATTTTGGCGGCATGGCCGAGTGGTAAGGCGGGGGACTGCAAATCCTTTTTCCTCAGTTCAAATCTGGGTGTCGCCTGATCAACAAAAAACTCCAAATCTCTTCTTCTCTTCTGTTCTGTTGATACTTGTTTGATTCTAAACATCTGGTCTGAGGGTTTTCTAAAAGATTGTGAATCTTTGCATTGCATCTAGGATTCAAGGAAATATTCTAATCTAATGATAGAGGGGCTGGCAAGACTTCACGATTCCCTTCTATTACTAATACTACTAATACTAAGGTAGTGTCTAATGAATGGATCTTGAATTAGATTGGAGAGCCTGATAGGAAATCTGATTCAATTAATAGTTGTGGAAGGGGGCGTAAGTTGCTTTATATACTACGGACTCGCGAGAATCTTGGAGTGCTCAGGTATTCAATTAATATTAGATTAGATGGATAATGGACCTTTTTTTATAGAAAAAGGGGCAAAAAGAAAGAATTTCTTTTCGGCAACCCCCAGTCAAGCCCCCCTCTTTCACATTCACAGCCATACTCGAGAAAAGGGGGGTACGGGTTAGATCAAACAAAGGGAGAAATAGGGTTCTGTACTAGATAGTGATTTCTCTTTACTAGATAGTGATTTCTCTTTTTTAGTGATTTCCGCCTTTCTGTTTTTGCTTAGGAAGGTCAAAAAAGAATGGGCCTTCTTATTCCTACATCTTCCCATTCCCTTGAGATGTTACTACGTATTTTGCTTGTGTTTAATCTTTCACGATTCAAAAAAGCATCATATATTGGATTGATTTCTCAATAGTGTTCGGTCAGAATCCCCTTTTGACTCTGCACCATTGATTCCACTATTATTGGTGAGGAATAATGGAAGAATTCCTTCCTATTTATAGAGATAGGGGACATAACTCACATGGATATAGTAAGTCTCGCTTGGGGTGCTTTAATGGTAGTCTTTACATTTTCTCTTTCACTCGTAGTGTGGGGAAGAAGTGGACTTTAAAAGTACTACTAATTGAGTTGAGGAATCAAACTGTATCAATTGTTTTATAGATCGTTCTGCAACGCGTTTTGAACTATTTAAAATCGAAATATCTTAATTTCAAATTCCATTGGACTCCAATGGAATAATGTATGATAGGAATCATACTCTTTCAATCAAAGAAATATTTCAATGATTCCCATCTTTGTATTTCAAAAGGAAAGGGATCCAGATGATTGGAAAAAATTTCCAATCTAATTCTTCCGGAATTTTCTATTTCTTATTTCTATTTCAATTATTAATTTATTTCTATTTCAATTATTAATATTAATTAATGGGCTCTTACCTTATAGATTAGATGGATACTGAGGAAGACCAAACCCTTTTTTATTTGTTTCCCTCTTTACTCTTCAAAGAAGAAGTTGTTTTGTTTAGTGTATACGCACTTTCTATGATAAAAGATATAGACATAGTGGTTGTCTAATGAGAGACTATGCAATAAAATAATATAATAAGACCTTGCCTCAGGCGAGTCACATACTGCCCATTTACCGCTGGGTTTCTAATTTTAGAAAGGAGGTTTTTGCTTTATCGACTTTTTTCTATCATAGTTCGGGCGTTAAAAATCGGTGAGGTTTACTCTTCCTTTTCGAAATCTGAAGAAGTGTCCGTGGACCTCCCCTCCTGTCAATAGTTAAATCAATTATTTCTTCGGAATACTAAAAAAAAGATTACTACGTGATTTTAGTAATCTATATGCCCATATCGTTTTTCAATCATTGATTCTTTCCATAAATACCGATATTCAGATTGGAAATCCTAAAAATCTAGTAATTCAAATCATAATTCGAATCATAAGATAAGAGTTAAGACAATTATTTCAGATTGATCGGAACAAGTAGATGTAGCAAATAAATAGAATTGGGTGCTATGTCCATTCCATACAATAAATATCGGGAATCGATATACACCTATATGAATATGAAGAGAATATTCTAGATTGATCTATCTAAAATGAAGCCTCTAATCTTTATTCTAGAGTAGAACTTTATAGACTAAGAGATAGATAGTATGGTAAGTAAAGAAATAGATGAATCTTTCTTTCTTACCATACTATCAAATTTAGAAAATACTGCCGATTAGAATCCGCTCATTTCATTTAAGAAAGACGCTAAATTGGAATCCTTTTCATTTGACTTTGTCCATTTTTGATAAAAACTCAGAAGGAAAGTTTCATTCAAATTCATTTGAGAATTCAATTGAATTAATCATTTTGACTGACTGTTTTTACGTAAATGATAAGTAGAAAGGCGGTAGGAACTAGAATGAATAGTGCAGTAGCAATAAATGCAAGAATATTTACTTCCATAATCTCATCAGTTTTTTACTTCGCAATAACTCGGGATTTAATCCCATAGAGATGATAAATCTTTCGCCTGTAAATTCAATGAATGAATTACCTCTCGATGATCTTGAATCGGATCAATATTATGAATAAGAATATCTGAGCTATCAAATCAATTCGTCTTCGAGACTTGAATAGTATAGCATAGGAAGTTCTTTTATCCATACCGAATCCAAACTTGGATTGCTGACCTAATCCATCCAAAATTCATTTTTTTTTTCATTTGTTTACCTTATTTTTTATCTTACGTCTTCCTTGTACAATCAATCATCTAATGAATGAAGTATCATCAGATTGCCCTTCCACTTCGATTCGTCACATAGTTACAAACCCAAACAAAGAAGAAAAGCGAAAAAAAAAAAAGAGTTAAGTTCTAAACTTCTTGTGATTTTTTGGAAGATGAAGACAAAGAAGTTTGATAAACATGAGGCCGGTATAAAAGATCTAATATCACTTTTTTAGGGTTTGTTATCGGACCTTAACAAAAATGGAAAAATAGGAAAGAAAAAAAGCCCCTTTGCTTTGGGCTTTGAAAATGCAATTCTGCCCCCTGACATCCTTTCATAGAAAGGGAGAAATTCATTGATGTATTTATTGGATCCGTCGGGACTGACGGGGCTCGAACCCGCAGCTTCCGCCTTGACAGGGCGGTGCTCTGACCAATTGAACTACAATCCCAGGGAAATAAGGGATCTAGCAGAAAATTGGATTCTTTTTTTTCTTCGTATTTCGTATGGGGTATTTCGGAAGGACAAGGGGGTTATACCATCTCATGGTAGATTGGGGAATTCATTATTGGGCCGAGCTGGATTTGAACCAGCGTAGACATATTGCCAACGAATTTACAGTCCGTCCCCATTAACCGCTCGGGCATCGGCCCGGGACGAATCCACTTTAGGCTTATTGGTAATCCATGATCAACCTCCCTTCATAGTACCCTACCCCCAGGGGAATTTGAATCCCCGCTGCCTCCTTGAAAGAGAGATGTCCTAAACCACTAGACGATGGGGGCCGACTTGCCCAACCGCCCTTATACTATGATCATAGTATGAACAGTTTTTTGAAATTGTCAATATAATGGAATGGTATGATTAGACCCGCGGGATCTTTCCATTTTTCAGAATTCTATAAGAATTTTTTGATTCGTCATTCATATTCATGAATCGTTCATTAGAATATTAGAATCGCCACACTCTATATAAATTCAAATAAATTTCAATTTATTTTTCAAAATTTAAATAAAATAAATAAAATAGAAATTAACTAAAAATAAATTGAAATAGAAATGAAATAGAATTAGAATATGGATTTCTATATTCTAATTCATTTCTAAAAAAAAAAAATACAAACAACTATAAAACAACTCTAAATAATATGAGGGACAGTATTTGTTCAGGGAATGCTTGGTCCGTCCGAAAAGAAGAGGGAGGGTTAATTTCGATTTTTTTGCTTTCATTCATTGTTAAGATGAGATATTCTGATCCCTATCTCCCACTAAGACTGGAAATTAACAACCAATAAATCTAGTAAGCGGGATCAAGAAGTTATCGAAAATTTTCCCTAAGAATTTTGTTCAGTGGACAAGTAGAATCTCTTCATCACATGAAATATCTTGAAATTTCTGTAAATGGGTAAGTGTAAAATGGGTAAGTGTACATGTATGTTATGTATCAATAAAGTGAATTTTCTTTTAATGGGGATCAATTCAATAAAAGAAATTAGGGTCGGGCTTGAATTCATTTTATTTGACTCTAGACTTTCTAGGTAAATACATTTGATTATTCAAGAATCAGCCATTATGAGTTTACTGTGTGTACTTTTGTATATAATGTATATAATTGTGTATAATCTATGGACATATAGAGATTTTATCTACTTTCTCTACATAGTGACTCATTCAGGAATTAAATCAAATAAGCCCCTTTAACTCAGGGGTAGAGTAACGCCATGGTAAGGCGTAAGTCATCGGTTCAAATCCGATAAGGGGCTTTGGTTTTTTTCATAAAAATCC